AAAAGTATTTGTACCCCGGGGGAATCCTCGAATTCCCTCTGTTTTTTGGGTTTGGAAAAGTGCGGATTTTCAAGAACGGGAATCTTATGATATGTTAGGAATCCATTATGATACTCATCCACGACTGAAACGTATCTTAATGCCCGAAAGTTGGATAGGATGGCCCTTACGTAAGGATTATATTGCCCCGAATTTTTTTGAAATACAAGATGCTCATTGAATGCCAAGAAAATAATCTTCATTTTGATAACTCCAGATAGACAAAGAGTATTTCTATGTATGTTCTCTTCAAAATCAAGCAAAGTCAGTGAGTTCTCATTCGTAATTTTAATGTGCTAAATTTTCCTATTCTAGTTTTTCTTCTTTTTGTGCTATCATTCAATTATAGATTCATTGGAAATTCTCAAATTGGAGGGTACTTGTTTCTTGTTATTTGTGATGAACTGAACCAATAATCTGAATTCAAATGAAAATAATTTCGAATTATGCACTTTGTACCGCGCACATATCTTACAGATACTCTATAGGTTCGCTTAAGAGAGAATGAAGAAATAGAATAGGAAAAAAACTAACAAAAAAAAGAAAAATATACGATTTCATTTCGACTCTATCTAAGATTCATCGTGGATATTCCTATCGATCAACTTATTAAGAATAGACTTTTGCTTGGTTGGGTCTCTCAACCAACTAATTGAACCTTTCAATTCTGTATTGCATAGACATATATGTATCAAGTCGTAACGTTCTTCTTGATCTTGAAGAGGAACAGACAGAGTAGAGTAGGAACAAAAGAAAAAAGACGAGAATATAATTTTCATATTTTATATATGAGAGAATATGGATACTTTTTATCCTCTTTCTAGAAATCTAGAAATTTTCGTCAGCGATTTTGAAATTGAAATGTAATATAATACAAAGGATAACATGAGAGTTACAGATACTTCGATGGCTAAGTATGTATGCTAATCGATACTATTAATGAATATGGATATGGATTCATAAATATCAAAAATGTGGATGTCGATCCATATCCATTATGTTGGATATATGAATGTATTTGGTGAATAGATACTCATCCAAATGAATTATGTGCCAGGAACCAGATTTGAACTGGTGACACGAGGATTTTCAGTCCTCTGCTCTACCAGCTGAGCTATCCCGACTATTATTTTACTTAATATATCTCCTCATTTTATGATATGACTTCGTTCTATGTCAATTCAAAAATGAATTGATCTTACTTTGTGTGTACCTTATATAACACCAAACCCAACTTGGGTTAATACAAAAAAATATACACTCGGGTACATAACTTTGTGAAAGAAAAAAACGAATAAGAAAGAAATAAATTTGGAACCACTAACAAATAAAACGACTAATAATGATATCCTTATATCAAATATCAAAAAAAACGAAAAAAAAATAGGATAAAGCATTAACGAGTCAAATGTTTTTTTGGGGATAGAGGGACTTGAACCCTCACGATTTCTAAAGTCGACGGATTTTCCTCTTACTTTAAATTTCATTGTTGTCACTATTGACATGTAGAATGGGACTCTATCTTTATTCTCGTGCGATTAATCCGTTTTTTTTTTTCAAAAGATTTGTTCTCAGATCCTGGAGTAAATTGATTTATAAATGATGTAATCAATGAGGATTCGATTCTTTCTGCCAGTTAATACAATCGATTCACATCACAAGAATTCTTTCATTTTGCATATAATCATCAATATAGCTCGCAGCGTCTTAATCCAGTTTGTATAGCGTTCATTACATATATCTATGTATATGGCCCCCCCCTTTTTTTGAGTTTCGATAGAAGGATTCCTTTACCAACTTAACGCGGTAAACTCTATTTGTTAGAACATCTCCCATCGAGTCTCTGCACCTATCCTATTCTTTTTGTATTCTCGCTTTATGAACTGCTGTTGGTTTTCGTAAAACAGGATTTGGCTCAGGATTGCCCCATCTTTAATTCCAGGGTTTCTCTGAATTTGAAAGTTGTCACTTCGTATGTTTCCATACCAAGGCTCAATCCAATTAAGTCCGTAGCGTCTACCAATTTCGCCATATCCCCCTATTTTATACTATGCTGAAATCAAAGCGGTGTATTTTTTTTCAATACGAATTTCATTAAATACCGCTTGATTGGATTTCTATTTATATGTAAACCAAAACTCTATAAACTAAAAAAGTGGGTCTTGTTGTTTGAATTTATTGCCTATTTTGTTTAATGTCTATTGGATACCCAAGGCCGACACCCACATTTGATACAACCCAAAATGATTCTATCATTTCTGTTTATGCAATTCAATAGAAATTGATACATGTCATAATATATATATGCTTCTCTTATTATCATTATTATTTTTTTTTGATGCATTTGAAATACTTGAACGGTCGATTCTTTTTTTGTCTTTAACTTCCGAGAAAATAACTCAAAAAAGGTATTTGATACAATATCAATCATTTTGTATCTAGTTATTAAAAATATTAATCATTGATTATAGCTAAAACGAAACTAATTATTTCAGTAATTTTGAAATTTGTTATTAGAATTGAATTAGTTAGCATTTTGAATTCTTTAGAATTCCTAGAATTCTAATACATTAACATTTTCAAATACCTTATTGAAAGAAGTTTACGTTAAGTGTTGAGAAACAGAAAATGGATATCCATTTTATATCACTCAAATTTATTAATATATTAATTAGAATTTAGATATTAATTAGAATTTAGAATAAATAATCTAATTACTAATTATTATTTTCTAGAATATTGATCAATATCAAAAAAATAGAAATCTATAGCTATGTGCTATTATGAATAGCTAATACTGAATAATTCATATTAATCGAAAAAAAAAGATCCTATTCATTTACGATGCATACACAATTTTTGCTCTATTTGAGCCCGCTTAGCTCAGAGGTTAGAGCATCGCATTTGTAATGCGATGGTCATCGGTTCGATTCCGATAGCCGGCTTTTGTTTATTTGTTTTGATTTTCACATGATTGAGAGTGTATTTTTGAAATCAAAGAACATGGAAATGGGGCATATAATAGGTCGGCAACCCTTGGAAAAAAGGGAAAAAGCCATTTCAATTAGCAAAAAAACAGTAAGAATTCGGTTTCGGCAGAACAAAAAGAGGATTCTTTTTGTTTCTAATTAATTTCTATTTCTATTGATATGATATATAAATTAATATAGAAAGAAAATGATTTCTATACATTTCTATACATAAATCAAAAATGGTAATTCTATTACTCCAATTCAATCCATTTCTTAATTCTTTTTAGGACAATACTTCATTGTATTATTATTATTGCATTTCGCCTCGCTTAATTTATCAATTTATTTAGTTCAGTTTGTTTATGTCCAAACAAAAAAGGAGTCTTCATGTCGCGTTATAGGGGGCCTCGTTTCAAAAAAATACGTCGTCTTGGGGCTTTACCAGGTCTAACTAGTAAAGGGCCTATAGCCGGAAGCAATTTTCGAAACCAATCGCGCTCTGGGAAAAAATCTCAATATCGTATTCGTTTAGAAGAAAAACAAAAATTGCGTTTTCATTATGGTCTTACAGAACGACAATTACTAAAATATGTTTGTATAGCCGGAAAAGCCAAGGGGTCAACAGGTCGGGTTTTACTACAATTACTTGAGATGCGTTTGGATAACATCCTTTTCCGATTGGGTATGGCTTCGACTATTCCCCAAGCCCGCCAATTAGTTAACCATAGACATATTTTAGTTAATGACCGTATAGTAGATATACCAAGTTATCGCTGCAAACCACACGATATTATTACGGCGAGCCATGCTCAAAAATCTAGAGATATGATTCAAAGTTATCTTAATTCATCTCCTCATGAGGAAGTTCCAAAACATTTGACTCTTCACCCATTTCAATATAAAGGATTAGTCAATCAAATAATCGAGAGTAAATCGATTGGTTTGAAAATAAATGAATTGCTAGTCGTAGAATATTATTCTCGGCAAACTTAAACCTAACTCAACTAAGAAGAGGTTTGGACAACTTTATTACTCCTACCCCCTTCCTTCCCATAAAAAAAGTAACTAAAAAAGGACGCAGGATAAAGTACTTATCCAGGGAATAGCAATAGCAAATCGATATCAAAATTACCGAGGGTTCGAGTTCTACCTTTTTGAATTTGAGTATGTGTTGTTCTTTGATACATTGTGTTCATTAAGATTGGTAAATTAGTTGAGGGTACGGAAAGAGAGGGATTCGAACCCTCGGTAAACAAAAGCCTACATAGCAGTTCCAATGCTACGCCTTGAACCACTCAGCCATCTCTCCTACGTAATGATTATGCCCCATCAACCGAATCAATAGCGAGCCGCTTTTATTTTTACTTTACTTGATCCTTCAAAAATTCCGGGCAATCAATTCGAAAAAAAGTATGAAAAAACAAAAAGAGGAAAGATATCGATTTTTTAGATATCCATTTATGTTATCTAGTGCTCCCATCCTTTTCGGATATTTTGGCACGAATTCAATCAATCGTAAGGAATCAACTAATCGGTCTATCTATTTTGTTTTTTTCTTCAATTTCGAGATGAGATGGGAATCAGACTAGGACCTCTTTATTCTTATACTAGTCGACTAGATTTGTATGAAATCGAAACTATTTCTTATTATTTTATTTAATTCCGGTCAAAAATAAAGAATTTAAGGAAGAGGAGTTTTCAAATTTTGAAAATTCTGTTTTTATGTTATTTCGTAGTGTCCAATTCCTTTGTTTGTGGGGAATCATTTTCTTACGAAAGGTAATGAAAAGAATTTGCGAGTGAATTGCTATCTATGACTAAATCGAGTATAAATGGAAATTTTATTGATAAAACCTTTTCAATTGTAGCCAATATCTTATTACGAATAATTCCGACAACTTCAGGAGAAAAGGAGGCATTTACCTATTACAGAGATGGTGTGATTTGATCATTAGTTTACATATCTTTTCGATCTCAATTTTATTTACCGCCTTCAGTCTTATAAGACTGACGCATGATTTCGGACTAGAAAAAAAATGAAATAAATCTACGCTTTTTGAAGGTGAGGTTTGTAAAAAAAAAACAATTCCTTCTGTCGTGTATCCCCGATTAATGCAGCCTCAGATGCTTGAATTGTCGATTCTAGTAGTGAGCCAGAGGTTAAAACTTATGAATCTGTATTGCGGTGGGAGTCAACCCTCATCCATTAGAATCAATAGACAGTATAGGAGAAGAAGCACTACACCTAGAAATCAACAATACGCAGACTTTGACTTTGGTCGAAATTATCGCCTTCCTTATCGAGATCGAAACTAAAATGGTTGGGACAACAAACATCCATCTCGTTCCTATTTTGGATACCTGTATAACCATCGAAGACTGTTGAAGTGACCAATTCCTGGAAATTAAAGGGCGTAGGGGACAAAGAAATTGTTGAAGTTACCATTTTTTATTTAAGATTAACCCATTTGATGTTAAAAAAATCTTTGGCAGGAAGGTTGGCTAGAGATTTCTTGTAAAAACACTAGCCCCACTCAGTCCATAACGAGAATTTTGCACTCTTTTTTGATTCCACGTATTATTCTCATTATGCACCTAAGGGAGGAGCCGTATGAGGTGAAAATCTCACGTATGGTTCTGGAACGGAGATTCTTAAAAATGAACGACGACCGTAACGGATGTCGGCTCAATCCGAAGGAAATTATGCAGAAGCTTTACAGAATTATTATGAAGCTATGCGACTAGAAATTGATCCTTATGATCGAAGTTATATACTCTATAACATAGGCCTTATTCACACAAGGAACGGAGAACATACGAAAGCTTTAGAATATTATTTTAGAGCACTCGAACGAAACCCCTTCTTACCACAAGCTTTTAATAATATGGCTGTGATCTGTCATTACGTGCGGCTATCTCCACTATAGAAAGAAAAAAGGAAAGAGAAAAGAGTAGTAAATACTAGAAAAACCCATTTTTTTTTTTTCTACATAAGCATCGTCCACAAAACGATTTTTATCAGCTGTAGCAAAGAAAGGAACTTCTTAGAAGTCGAAATATCAAGAAATAGATATGCCTAGATACTTTCTTCTATATTCTATGGATAAAGGATCCAATTGATAAAGAAAGCGCCGTCAAGATCAATTAGTGATGTTTTGGGACGATACAATAATAACTGCTTACTTAATTTAAGTCATGATACAAGAAAAAAGTTAGGAATCGACGTATGTAATAAAGTCGATCCCCTAAGGTATTGAGCAGCGGTGTAGCATCAGATCCCAAAGATAGTAAGTCTTTGTTTTTCTTTCTAATTTTAATAGAATTAAAAATTCAAATAGAAAGAAAATGAAATAAAATATAGGAATATGAAGAAAAGACTTTTTCTAAGATTCTCTATAAAATCAGTTTTTCTATGAAACCGAGATAGTTACCTTTGAGAAACTTCTAGCAATATTGTAAATGCCTATGTTGAGGGTGGGAGAAAAGATAAAACGAAAAAAAAAATTCATTATTAATATGAAACCAAATTCAAGTTTGAAACTCATACAATTAATCTCTTTTTGTTAACCCGATAAAAAAAACAAGGGGGAGAGATCTCTGAGAAATCTCATTCTATTAGATGGTGTAGATTGAAAAAACGGGATACCACAAGAATTGTGAGCCGTATGAGTTAGGAAACTCTCAAGTACGGTTCTCAAGGAAGGAATTGAACAGCCTATTCTGACCGGGGGGAACAGGCCATTCGACAGGGAGATTCTGAAATTGCGGAAGCTTGGTTTGATCAAGCCGCTGAGTATTGGAAACAGGCTATAGCGCTTACTCCCAGTAATTATATTGAAGCCCAAAATTGGTTGAAGATCACAAGGCGTTTCGAATAAGAGCACTCTTTTTTGATTTATTAGTCTGATTAGTCAAATGTCAAATAAAGCGAATCTTTTTTATGACAAAAACAACCAAAGAATTTCATTATATCCCTTCAAAGAGCATTTTCTATTTCGTATGGGATAGAAACGATAGGCAGAAGTATAAACGATACGCAGATAGAGTTGAATATATATTTCTTTGCAATGATCCATGTCTGTTTTCATGGGATTTGGAATAAAATAAGAAGAAATAAATATGTCTATGTTGGGGGTAATGGAAGACATAACGTAACGACATCTAAGAACATCTAATTGAGATGTTAATAAATACGCCGGGTTGCGCAAAAAAACGATTTTTGGATCAACACAAAGACCCGAAAGGATTTTAGACGATTCAAAAGGTCCGTTGTGCGCCGCATGGCTATGTCATAATAGATCCGAACACTTGCCACGAATCGACTTCTAGATCATAATTGCTCGAGTGAATAACTGAAAAAAAGGATGGGAGATTGAGGAGAATAAAAAAATTAGAAAGAGCTCTCAGAGATTCATTAATTATTTGACTGTTGGCGGGTTTCTTTGTATGTGTTGTCCGGAAAGAGGAGGACTCAATGATTATTCGTTCG